ATGATTGAAGTTCTTCTATTTGGAATCGTCTTAGGTCTAATTCCTATTACTTTGGCTGGATTATTCGTAACTGCCTATTTACAATACAGACGTGGTGATCAGTTGGATCTTTGATTAATTAACATCTCGTTTTTTATTGACCTCCTACTTCCTTTAATCCGCGGGAGGTCAAATTTAGGTTGCTGCTCAATTATTTTAGTGTAATTTTGACCTCCCGCGATTAACAAGAACACAGAATCACGCCCTGTAGGATTTGAACCTACGACATCGGGTTTTGGAGACCCACGTTCTACCGAACTGAACTAAGAGCGCTTTATTATCACAATAAATATTTTGTAACCCCAATTTATCTTGCATATATATATACTATAAAAAATAAAAATGAAATATTTATTTAATTATGTATGTACAATTTTATTAATTGATCTCAATTGATCCCTCGTTACTGCTCAGAAGATAAGTAATAGGTAGGGATGACAGGATTTGAACCCGTGACATTTTGTACCCAAAACAAACGCGCTACCAAACTGCGCTACATCCCTTTCAATTGGTCTACAGTGTCATTGTAGAGAATCCCTGTCTTGTTTTCCACATCTTTATTTCCTACATTGATATACACAAACTATCTTATCATTTCTTCCTTCTTCCTTTTGGTCTCATATATCATATAACAAACATATAATATGGTAAAAGACTTATATAAAGTATGAAATAAATATGAAATCTACCACAAAAAATTAATATTTTTTTGGAATTTAAGGCGGAAATGGACGTATTTTTTTCTTTTAATAAATATCTATTTTGTACATTTCAATTTGAATTAGGAACTCCGCGTACAAGTGGTAAGTCATTAACTACATATACACATCCGGTCATATATGTATTACCATTATGTATTACAAATTACAATAAAATTACAATAACGAATACAGAAAGAGGAGTTTTTAAAATGCGAGATCTAAAAACATATCTCTCCGTGGCACCGGTAGTAAGTACTCTATGGTTCGGTTCTTTAGCAGGTTTATTGATAGAGATCAATCGTTTTTTTCCGGATGCGTTGATATTCCCCTTTTTTTCATTCTAGCTATTGATATGGGAAGGGGGAAGAAGATTAGAGATACAATCAAATATCTGTAACTAATCCCTACCCCTCCCTTCTTTTTTTCTTTGTTTTTTCTTTTTTTCTTTTTTTACTTATTCTTTCTAAAAAAAAAAAAAAAAACAAAGAAAAAGCGGTTTCACCCTCAGTGAAACTATGAACTCGGGCTCAGGCTCAAATTAATAATAGAATGGAAATGCGGTGGTTGGGGCAACAATATCATACAAGATACTTAACTGAAAATGAAATACTGTACGGCAATTAAAAATTATAAATATAGTTAGAAATAATTATATTACTTATTATTTATTACTATATTGATATTGATTGCAACAAAATATTTCTTTCATAATTTGATTTCGAGTTACCTGCTTCTATTTTTGTGTCCTTTCTTCTTCGGGTCGGAAAATTAAAGAATTGAGTGAATCAAAAACCAAAGGAGGTTCATGGCTAAGGGTAAAGATGTCCGAGTAACGGTTATTTTGGAATGTACCAGTTGTGTTCGAAATCGTGTTAATAAGGAATCAATGGGCATTTCCAGATATATTACTCAAAAGAATCGACACAATACGCCTAGTCGATTGGAATTGAGAAAATTCTGTCCCTGTTGTTACAAACATACGATTCATGGGGAGATAAAGAAATAGATCGAACCGATCGCTCGTGTGTCAGTCTTCCAAGGAAGATGAAAAATTACATATTATATATAACAATATATATATATAATTTATTTTTGAATTTATTTAAATAGAAATAAATATAAACAAATAAATAGAAACAAACCAAATCCTATTTCGATCGGATCAAAGATGATGTAGAATTAAGAAATAGGATTGGGATTTTCAGGATAAGGAATAAACAAACCATGGATAAATCCAAGCGAATCTTTCTTAAATCTAAGCGATCTTTTCGTAGGCGTTTGCCTCCGATCCAATCGGGGGATCGAATTGATTATAGAAACATGAGTTTAATTAGTCGATTTATTAGCGAACAAGGAAAAATATTATCTAGACGGGTGAATAGATTGACCTTAAAACAACAACGATTAATTACTATTGCTATAAAACAAGCTCGTATTTTATCTCCGTTACCTTTTCTTAATAATGAGAAACAATTTGAAAGAAGCGAGTCAACCGCTAGAGCTGCTGGTCTTAGAACCAGAAAAAAAATAGGTTGACTCTTCAATTGAATTGAATCAAAATAAAATTCCAATCCAAACTCAAATGCGGATTGACGTTTTTTTTTTGTTCGAAAAATCGTAAAATCGAAATGTCCTGTCGTAAGAAAAAAAATGGGAGAAGAGGAATAAATATTTTTTATTTAACGTCTTTCTTCATTTTGATGACTTTATCATATTTTATCATACTAATTTCTACTCTACCTTCCCAGAGTTCATTCTCCAGGGAACTCCATTTAAACTATTCCAACGGATTCCTTCCAATCTCTTTATTTTATGATCTCATTGGAAATCATATAAAGACAACTCTTATTTAATATAGCTATTTGTGCAAGTATTTTACGATTAAGAAGTAACTGTCTCTTGTACAGATTGTGTATAAATTTACTATAACTAAAGTATACTTTATTCTCGCGAATTACTGCATTTATCCGAGTGATCCACAACCGACGAAAATCTCTCTTTTGTCTACCTCTATCCCGATGAGCCGAAACCAAAGCTCTTATTTTCTGTTGAGTAATAGTACGAGTAAGTCTTGAATGAGCCCCTCGAAAGGTTGATGCAAATAAACGAATTTTTGTTCTACGTCTTCGAGCTATATACCCTCGTTTAATTCTGGTCATTGAATAAATGAAACTTTGATGAATAACTAATCGATTTCCTTTCTTTCAGTTATTCCCTTCCCGTATCCTAGTCTATTAATAACAAAACGGATTCTTCCAATGTATAAAATTTAAATTCCAATGGCTTTTGCTACTATAACCTTCCCGACCACGATTTTTTTTTTTTTTTCTAGGTGAAATGCCTAGAAAAAAATTGTATTGATATTAGGTATCAAAAACACATAAAAGTAGTAAATATAAATGGATATAGTGGGTTCCATCGTTTCTATGGTTACTTCTTAAACGGTGAGGTCCTCTCTATACACCGGAGCCCTTCTTTCGTTTAATCAATGTTATTGTTAACTTGTACAGTTCACACTCTTTGGCTCTACCCATAATTATCCAGTACGAGGTCTTTCACAATGAGATCTACTTATACAGTAACGGTATTTAATTATGAAGATTAGCTGAGTAGCTGACCCTGTTAGTCCGTTCTTGCAAGAGTAAGGCATAATTTTTCTGCTTTTTAAAATAGTATTTCCCCTGCTTAATGGATATCATTTGCTATCAATGGAGAATTCTTTCTCATCTTAAATTTAAAACGGAGTTAATTGGATTTGCACCAACGGAAACCATACATTTGATACCACAATAGAAGGATAGATCTTTTTGATTTTTAGATATTGAATGGAGTTCTTCCATTCTAGTCTATTCACTGGTACTGATCGTTGATACTGGATCAATTGTTTTCTTTCTTTTGTCCTAGCCCATGATCTGAACGAGTCGCACATACACCCTAGTACATGTTCCTCGTCGCTGAGGACATCCCCCAAGAGCGGGGGATTTCGTGACATTTCTGATTGGCTGTCTTGTGTTTCTAATAAGTTGTTTAATAGTTGGCATATTGAATCATATACATAATGGGCTGGTTTAGATCGATCTTAACCGGATGATTATGAATTATTTTATTTCTATATTAATAGATTAATGAATAGAATATTAAATCCGGTAAGAAGATAAAATCTCAAATCACCAATTCGTCTGAAATTTTTGTTATTTTTTCTTTTTTATTCAGTCGCTACAAGATCAACAATTCCATGAGCTTGGGCTTCTGTTGCTGACATAAAAACATCTCTTTCCATATCTTCGGATACAACCCATAAGGGTTTGCCTGTCCTTTGTACATAAACCCTTGTGACGGTTTCGCGCAGCTTCAAAAGTTCTTCCGCTTCCAAGATAAATTCTCCCGTCTGTGCCTCATAAAAAGAACTAGCAGGTTGATGGATCATTACCCTGATGATATAACATAATAAATGTTTATTCTATCTCGCATGATGATAAGGTGAAGAGATAAAGAATAATAAAATATAGAATTGAACAACCGTACAGGCATCTTTTACGCATTGCATACGGCTCTATAATGGAATTCGTTTTTACCTTACTTAAATATCAAATAAATTAAATATAGGGTCTATCAGACTCGGGTTGGTAAATGATCCAATAACCACCCTTCTTTTTGTTTTTGGAGTAGTTCAAAAATACTATGATGGCTCCGTTGCTTTATATATTTATTTCGTCTGTTATTTAGCAATCCCAAAGTTTCTTTTTTTTTTTTTTTTTCAAATAAAAAAACAAGATTTTTTTTATTTTCATATTCTTTCATAACCTAAATATTGTTAAGAGCCTCCCGGCGTGAAAACAAAAAAGTTTGTGACGCTGAAATAGGCCTCCCGATAGATTAGATAAAATCGGAAATACCTTTTATCTCATACTACTCTTTCGATACATAATTTAAGGGTTAAAAAAATTTATCATATCGAATTCGAAGTGCCATGCTATTATTACTTAATATTCATATTTCATATAGCGCGAAGGCATAGTCTTCTTTTTTCTCTCAAATCAAATAAAAAACTCATTGGCGCCAAGCGTGAGGGAATGCTAGACGTTTGGTAATTTCTCCTCCGACCAGAATAAAAGATCCCATTGAAGCGGCTAATCCCATGCATATTGTCTGTATATCTGGTCGCACAAATTGCATAGTATCATAAATAGCTACTCCGGGTATTACCCATCCGCCAGGAGAATTTATAAACAAATATAGATCTTTGGTATCATCCTCTATACTGAGATATACCATAAGACCAATAAGTTGATTCGAGATCTCGCTATCAACCCCTTGGCCTAAAAAAAGTAATCTTTCTCGATAAAGTCGGTTGATTGGGATAAAGTTGTATCCCTTAGAAACCGTACATGCACCTTTTGATGCATACGGTTCAACAAAAATAACGAAAAAAAAAAAAAGAATCAATGTGTAGATGTAGATTCTAGCGCTTTCTTTTATTTTTTTTTTTTTTTTTTTCATACCAGGCTTTTAACTTATAAAAAGGGGCTTTTCTTTCATTTTTCAAAAAAGATGGGTTTTGGCCTGTTTTGTTTATCTATAAAAAAAATTACTAAATTTATCTAACTAACTTTTCATTGATGTATTGTTTCATCGAGATACAATCTCAATCGCGATGTAATTTTCTTGTTCCTGAATGGGCTTCTTCAATTTTTTTAGGTTTATGCTCTACTCCGAGTAAAGATCCGCCCGATTTGGATTTGCACATATATGACAAATGCCCCAATACCACGTCCTTTTGCTATGACTTCCTTTTTACAATTTATTTCATGTCTTACAACAGATATTCAATGCATTCATCATATTACTCGATTGATTAACAGTTTGAGATCACGTCTATTATAAATATATAAAGAAATAGAATATGATAGAAATAGTAATCATAAATAGATTTATTACCGGTTTTTTTCTAAACGGAGCCTGGATACTTCATTTTATTGGCCTAACCAAGATAACCATAAATTATTCTAATTGATAATATTAATCTGTATACCCTCCCGAAAAAATGGATCTAATTGAACTTCACGCTCCAAATTTTTGATAATTCAATCAATCTTTCTTGGGCGAAGGGGAGGATATCTCGATCGGGGAAGAGAATGGGGAAATACCATATGACCCAATATATCTGACAAGTCGCACTATATGTCAATCCACAATGCATCTTCCTCTCCAGGACTTCGAAAAGGTACTCTTGGAACACCAATAGGCATTAAATAAAAGAAAAATTAAGTACTATATCTCACTTTGATGTGAAAGCGTAACAATGGATTTAGTGTCCTACTAATATTGGCCTTTATCATATTTTATCCATAGATTGACTAAGTTCATAAAAAAAGATAAAGAAGACAAAATGAATAAAGGAAAATTATTACAAATAAGTCCTTTGAATGATGAACAAATATATATATCCATTCACTCATATAAAATGGTATCAACTCCCCTACCATTGCGTATTGGTACTTATCGGGTGTAGAATAGATCTGCTTCTTTTTGTTCCTACAAACAAAATAGTTTCATTATTACTAAAAGTAATTGAAAAGAATCAAACAAATCAAACAAATATTAATTCTTTCCCCAAGATAATCCACTAAAAAGAGGGTCCACAGCATAGTTTTTTCCAATGCAATAAAGTTACATTGTGTCTATTTTTCATTGATAAAGGGGTATTTCCATGGGTTTGCCTTGGTATCGTGTTCATACCGTCGTATTGAATGATCCCGGTCGTTTGATTTCTGTCCATATAATGCATACAGCTCTGGTTGCTGGTTGGGCCGGTTCGATGGCTCTATACGAATTAGCAGTTTTTGATCCTTCTGATCCTGTTCTTGATCCAATGTGGAGACAGGGTATGTTCGTTATACCCTTCATGACTCGTTTAGGAATAACCAATTCATGGGGCGGTTGGAGTATCACAGGGGGTACTGTAACGAATCCGGGTATTTGGAGTTACGAAGGTGTGGCCGGGGCACATATTGTGTTTTCGGGCTTGTGCTTTTTGGCAGCTATCTGGCATTGGGTGTATTGGGATCTAGAAATATTTACTGATGAACGTACAGGAAAACCCTCTTTGGATTTGCCTAAGATCTTTGGAATTCATTTATTTCTATCAGGGGTGGCTTGCTTTGGTTTTGGTGCATTTCATGTAACAGGATTGTATGGTCCTGGAATATGGGTGTCCGATCCTTATGGACTAACTGGAAGGGTACAATCCGTAAATCCAGCGTGGGGTGTGGAGGGTTTTGATCCTTTTGTTCCGGGAGGAATAGCCTCTCATCATATTGCAGCAGGGACCTTGGGCATATTGGCGGGTCTATTCCATCTTAGTGTACGTCCACCTCAACGCCTATACAAAGGATTACGTATGGGAAATATTGAAACCGTCCTTTCCAGTAGTATTGCTGCTGTCTTTTTTGCCGCTTTTGTAGTTGCTGGAACTATGTGGTATGGTTCAGCAACTACCCCGATTGAATTATTTGGTCCCACTCGTTATCAATGGGATCAAGGATACTTCCAACAAGAAATATATCGAAGAATTGGTGCTGGGTTGGCTGAAAATCAAAGTTTATCTGAAGCTTGGTCTAAAATTCCCGAAAAACTAGCTTTTTATGATTACATCGGCAATAATCCGGCAAAGGGGGGGTTATTCAGAGCGGGCTCAATGGACAACGGGGATGGAATAGCTGTTGGGTGGTTAGGACATCCTATCTTTAGAGATAAAGAGGGGCGCGAACTTTTTGTACGTCGTATGCCTACTTTTTTTGAAACATTTCCGGTTGTTTTGGTAGACGGAGACGGAATTGTTAGAGCCGATGTTCCTTTTAGAAGGGCGGAATCTAAATATAGTGTCGAACAAGTAGGTGTAACTGTCGAGTTCTATGGTGGCGAACTCAACGGAGTCAGTTATAGCGATCCCGCTACTGTGAAAAAATATGCTAGACGTGCTCAATTGGGTGAGATTTTTGAATTAGATCGTGCTACTTTGAAATCCGATGGTGTTTTTCGTAGCAGTCCACGGGGTTGGTTTACTTTTGGACATGCTTCGTTTGCTTTGCTCTTCTTCTTCGGACACATTTGGCATGGTGCTAGAACCTTGTTTCGAGATGTTTTTGCTGGTATTGATCCAGATTTAGATGCTCAAGTGGAATTTGGAGCATTCCAAAAACTTGGAGATCCAACTACAAGAAGACAAGTAGTCTGATACAATATGCTTTGTTACTTGTTACTTTTCATTTTGATTTTCTTTTTGTGATTTTTAGATGGGGTACCAGATAAATCTTGATTTGAATCACTGCCTTTTCTTTGACTCTTGTTCTTTATTTATCCGGGAGACGATCCCAAATAAACAGGTATGGAAGCTATAATTGTAAATCACGATCGAATCTATGGAAGCATTGGTTTATACATTCCTTTTAGTCTCAACTCTAGGAATAATTTTTTTCGCTATCTTTTTTCGAGACCCGCCTAAAGTTCCAACTAAAAAGGTGAAATGATTTGTCATTATCTCAATTGAAGTACGGATCCTCCCAATATTGGGAGGATCCGTACTTCAACTAGTCCCCGTGTTCCTCGAATGGATCTCTTAGTTGTTGAGAGGGTTGCCCAAAAGCAGTATATAAGGCGTACCCAGTAAAACTTACAAGTAAACCAGATAAAAAGATGGCAACTAGGGTTGCTGTTTCCATGATTATATAGTTTTAAGACATTATAAAGTTTTAAGACCACAATGGATCTATGATAAGATCATTTATTTACAACGGAATGGTATACAAAGTCAACAGATCTTACTGAATATAAAATATTATGGCTACACAAACCGTTGAAGGTAGTTCTAGATCTGGCCGCCCAAAACGAACTAATGCGGGGAGTTTATTGAAACCATTGAATTCAGAATATGGTAAAGTAGCTCCTGGGTGGGGAACTACTCCTTTGATGGGTCTCGCAATGGCTCTATTCGCGATATTCCTATCTATTATTTTGGAGATTTATAATTCTTCCATTTTACTGGATGGAATTTCAATGAATTAGATTCACAAGAACCATTAACTGGCTTTTTCAATACAAAGTGAAGCGTTTAGGTTTCTGATTTTTATCCCATTCTATTTTGGTAGTTTGACCGTGGAATTTCTTTGTTTCTGTATTTCCGGAATATGAGTGTGTGACTTGGTATAAATGATCCTATGGATAGTACAGAGAATGGGTCTGTCATCTTGATAGAGATGGTTTTACTTCGTCGGATATTCATTCTAGTATCTGGAGCACGGAATATATGAAATAGATTACTATTAGAACTATGATTCATACTTAATAGTCAGACCTCGTGTCCGGACTTCAAAAAATTTTTTCAAAGAGTTAGAAGTTATAAATAGAAATATTTTTATTCTTTCAAACTTTCGTTTATGCTTATTTTGATCAAAGGACAAAACAAAGGTTTCTTTGGTTTGGATTTTTAGTCATTATATCTATTCATTGAATAAGTGATGATCCAATGGTTCTTACTCAGGGAATTTTGGGACTTAGACTTAGTTTGAAAGGGTTTTATTGAATCATCGTGGTTTTAGTATGAATCTGAGGTTTTAATCAATTCATAGGGTCTTAACAAGAGAATTCCTATCAATAATAAAGAAAACAGCAGTAAAGCCGCATTACACATAAATAACACCAAAGAAAATAGGTAAATAGAAGATTCAAGAGGCCTATAACGATCAATATATAGACGAATGAGCCGACTTGATTTTTTGGCATTATAACCACAAAGAAGAGCTTTCGGATTTTTATTCTTTAGTATCTTCAAAAAAAAATTGAATCATAAATCATAGAATTAATAAATTTCAAACTTTATATTACACACATCCGTTAGAACTAGTATTTGGGTGTTTCTGTTTGAGCCGTACGAGATGAAATTTTCATATACGGTTCTCCGGGGGGGTCCCCTTGATTTACCTATCTCAATAAAATCTATGATTGGTTCGAAGAACGTCTTGAGATTCAGGCAATTGCCGATGATATAACTAGTAAATATGTTCCTCCTCACGTCAACATATTTTATTGTCTAGGGGGAATTACGCTTACTTGTTTTTTAGTACAAGTAGCTACCGGGTTTGCTATGACTTTTTATTATCGTCCGACCGTTACGGAGGCCTTTGCTTCTGTTCAATATATAATGACTGAAGCTAATTTTGGTTGGTTAATCCGATCAGTTCATCGATGGTCGGCAAGTATGA